AACAAACCAAGGGTTCGTACAATTTTTCCCTTTCACTTAAGTTAAGTAAAGGGACACAAGGTAAGGAATTGGATCCGGAGATTTGTATTTTTCTCCCATTCATGTATCATAGATCAGTAGGCAGATCCTTATTCCCTGCCCGTTCTTTCTTTCCTTCCGTATCACAGAAATTAGGAATTGAGAATCTATCTCAAAGAAAGGTCTGAGGAATTGATGAATCTATCTCAAAGAAAGGTCTGAAGCATTGGTGAATTGGGTGAAGATACGGAAAGAGAGGGATTCGAACCCTCGGTAAACAAAAGCCTACATAGCAGTTCCAATGCTACGCCTTGAACCACTCGGCCATCTCTCCTACATAATGATTATGACCGAGAATCCGAGCGAATTGCGAGTTGTTCATATTCGATTGTTAGATGGGTACAGACACTCGAATCCATTCTAGCTATAAAAATGGAAAACTTTTCATCAAAGAAAGCATTTTTTCTTCGAGCCAGGGAGCTGGGAGAAAAGGATAATATAATCTTTTTTTGAAAAACGGTTAAAAACAATAACAATAAAGATATATCTTGTTTGCCAAGACGGAGGCGGCGCTCCTACCTTTTTCTGATATTTTTACCGGATTCAATCAATGAATTGGAACGAATCAACTGATCGGTCTATTTTGTTGGACTATGGTAAATGGATACCTTTCGATCATAATTATCTTTTTATTCGAATTCAATTTCCATAAGAATTTGAAAATTTCTTTCCAATTTTAGGTCGCTTAACAACAACCCCTTAACCCGTAAATCTATTCCAAATTCATAAATCATCCTTTTCGATTTGATTGTATAGTGTATAAGCGTCTACCCGCTATGGACAAAACACAAAATGGAGGGTTATTCTATTTTCATTATAGAAGGATTATTGAAGAATTATTCGATTTTTTTCTTCTTTGGATCTTAATTTCAGAAAAACTTCTCGAATTCTCCTAATCCGCAAGATAAATTCTTTGATTCTTCTACTTTGATCAAATCGGAATAGTTCCTTTCATTCTTATACTACTACATTTATACTACTACATTTGGATGAAATCGAATCGGATTCTAATATTTCTTATTTTTTATCGACCCCCTTCAAAAAGAAAAAATTGGATATGAGTCTGCTTTTATGTTATTTCGTACTGTAAAATTCCTTTACTTGTGGGATCGTTTTCTCACGAGAGTTAATGAAAAGAATTATAGAATGGATTTCTACCTATGCCTAGATCGCGGATAAATGAAAATTTTATTGATAAGACCTTTTCAATTGTGGCCAATATCTTATTACGAATAATTCCGACAACTTCAGGAGAAAAAGAGGCATTTACCTATTATAGAGATGGTGTGATTTGATTATTTTTTTATTTACCGCTTCGGTCTTAGGAGAAAGACGGAAGATTCGGGATAGAAAAGAACGAAAAAGATTATTGAAAAAATCTACGCTTGTTGAAGGTGAAGTTTCTAGATAAAACAATTCCTTCTGTCGTGTATCCCCGATTAATGCAGCCTCAGATGCTTCAATTGTTGATTCGAGTATTGAGCGAAAGGTTACACCTATGGGTTCTATATTACAGGCCAACCCTACCATACTAGACTAGTACCAATAGGCCGCATAGGGGAAGAGGCGCTACGCCTAGGAATCAACAACACGAAAACTTTGTTTAAAATTACCGCCTTTCCTTATTGGGATCGGGACTAAAAAGAATGGTTGGGATAACAAACATCCATCTCGTTGGTACTTTGGATACCCTTAGAACCATAGAAGACTGTTGAAGTGATTAATTCCTGGAAATTAAAGGGCGTTGAGAACAAAGAAATTGTTGGAGTTTACATTTTTATCTAGTACCAGTATCAACACGCGTGATGTTAAGAAAATATCTTTTGCAGAAAGGTTGGCTAGAGATTTCTTGTAAAAACGTTAGCCCCACTGAATTCATAATGAGAATATTTCAATCTTTTTTGATTCCATGTATTATTTTCATTATGCACATAGGGGAGGAGCCGTATGAGATGAAAATCTCATGTACGTTTCTGGAACGGAGAATTCTTTGAATCGAATGACGACCGTAACGGATGTCAGCTCAATCGGAAGGAAATTATGCGGAAGCTTTACAGAATTATTATGAAGCTATGCGACTAGAAATTGATCCCTATGATCGAAGCTATATACTCTATAACATAGGCCTTATCCACACAAGTAACGGAGAGCATACAAAAGCTTTAGAATATTATTTTCGGGCACTAGAACGAAACCCGTTCTTACCCCAAGCTTTTAATAATATGGCTGTGATCTGTCATTACGTGCGACTATCTCTACTATAGAAGGAAGAAAGAGCGAATACACTAATAAATACTAGAAAAATAAAAAAAATAGGCTTTCTACATATGCATCGTGCAAAAAACGATTTTTATCAGCTGTAGCAAAGAAAGAAACTTCATAGAGTCAAAATATGAAGAAATAGATATGCCTAGATACTTTA